GCAAGCTCTTGAAATGAAACCCAAACAATGGGGAGGGGATAAGAGGGAAGACACTCATCTGCAGATTGGAGACCAAGGGTCTTTCCAGGAGGCTCGGGTGAGAGGGGTGTGATGAATAGAGATTTCCCACCAGCAGCTTAGCTTCTCCTATCACTTTACTTCTGCAGGCGCTGGATCTTAAGGGAAATGCCCGGATCCATATTATATAAGATAAGGATTTCAGGTAGTGAGAGAACCGAGCTGGGCCGAGCAAGTCCTCACTCGAAGAAGCAGACTGGCCGGCTTAAAGGCAAGTTGGTTGAAGTCGAAAAGCCTTAGATGACTCTTTCGAGAAGGACTTCCCGGATTCGGAAGTAGCAGTCCCTCTATTCCAGTTGCAAAGAAAGAAAGGAGTAGCCTTTTTTTTGTTTTGAAAGGCAGGCTTGCTATACTAGATTGCTTGCGTCTATGATCGAACTTGAAACTAGCCCGAGAGGTAGAGCACAGCGTAAGGGAGAGAGTGAGGGTGGAACCTGTAATGTACCAACGAGGGAAATTGGAAACAGTACCTAACCCTCTCCTCAGATCGTGAGGGAAGTTCCGCTCCCGAACCATCCAGCGGCCAACAAAGCCCTGCTTTCCAAACCCCACCGATGGACGGACCAGCCAGCTTCACAGCAAGCTCCTGCTCAACCTTACCCCTTAATGGTTGCATGAAGATCCCATAAAGAAAATAGATAGATGGATTGTCAAAAAAGGCTACCTAATAAGGTAAAAATGCTTAGTCATAGGATCAGCGATTAGCAACTGAGACCGGCCAATGGCAATGGGTGACAGATTTGAATCGAGATTAGCTTGGCTACTTTTCCGCCCTATAGGAAGATTAGCTTCACAGGTTACTTTTTTCGGCTTCCGTCCAGAGATCTAAAAACATACGATAATCGAACCCCTGGGTGAAGCGAAGTAAAGTTCACAGCTTCTGGTGGAGTCTTCTCTAAAGCGACTGGGGGGGCAGGTTCCCTAAACCAAGCCTTTCCTTCTCTTCTTATAGCATAGCCCTTGCTTGGGCAAGGAAAGGTTCTAAGAAGAGGGGAGCCAAGACGAATTTCTAATTTCATTACCACCAGCAAGACCACTAACTAGCAGCGAAAGGTGGAATAGCAAGATTTTACTTTATTATATTATTCTCTTTTTATTGATTCGAGAAAACCTTGGATTTTAAGTTGAACCCGCTTACGGACTTGAGTTGCTACAACTGGAAAAAGGGAGCACTGCACTGGTTTGTTTGCTTATCTGAAGCCTAGAATCGTCCTCTTGTGCCATTACAACTTCAAGAAAGAAGGCCCCCTTGCACTAATACGAAATATTGAATTTTAAGAGAAGAAAAGGTAAGGGAAGGTTCCGAGAAAGACAAATCCAATCAAGATGAATCTCAGAGGGGTGGGGGTGTTGCCTTCCCCATATTTTTCTATCATAAGTAGCCGAAAAAGCCGAGGCCACCCCTACTGGCTGGGGTGGGGAAGGGAAAGTGGGACGAGGGCTCCCTTCGCTCGATCGGCAGGCTCTCCTCCCTACAGAGTTGCTTCTGTTCGAAGAGAAGAGCGACGCTGGCGGCGGGGCAGTCGAATATGCCCCATACCAGCACCAAGTGTCCGCCCGTATGATCTCAAAGATAAGAGGAGCTTTCTAACCCCCCCCACTACCTTGTGCTTGCCGGTTACCAAACAACTATGTTGCTGAGCCAACTAGCCTGGTCCCGATCACGTTCACAACCAAAGACTCCCTTCTATGGTCTCAGGCGCTAGTTTGCCAAACTATCAAACATGGCAACAACGTTTGCACGCTGTGCTAGTGGTTTTACTTTCATCGCTACTTGGAACCGATAAACCGCACGGAGACGTTCTCGAACACTCTCTCTACGTAATTTTCAAGCGGGTATCCAGGTAAAAGACTTCCTGCTTCAAGACTGGCTCGAGGAAAGGACCTAGCTAACATCACTTCAATGAAGATTCGCTGCCTAACTAAGATAGAAGTAGTTTGACGGCGAGGAAGAGCTTGAAGAAGGAAGAAGTACCATTGGCGAAGTAGCTTCCTCCAGTCTTTGTATGTATGGGGTGTACCCGAGAAAGATACAAAGCAGCTGAGATCAGAATGAGTAGCATTGATCTCTCCGTTTGGTCCGACTAATTAATGTAAAAAAGATTCCATCGATCGGTGAAGCACATTAACGGAAGTGTGCACGCTAGCGCTCTACTCTAAGCTTCTAGTTAGCTCAAAAAAACGGACTCCCCTAAGTGGGGCACATGGGTTTGTGAAGATGCGTTGGTTGATCCGGAGACATGGCCACTACTGGCCTACGGTCCTGTCAGATTGCATAGCACATGCTAAGAGCTGCGATGCCTGCCAGAGGTATAGACTCAGCGCAAGCCGGCTTCCGAGTTATACCCGATTATCAAGCCTTGGCCATTTCGAGGTTGGGCCCAGGAATAGTGAAGTGAGTTGATATTCGCTGATATGCTTA